ATTTTTGAAGTCAAAAATGAATATTTGTGAACAATGCGGATATTATTTGAAAATAAGTAGTTCAGATAGAATCGAACTTTCGGTGGATCCAGGTACTTGGGATCCGATGGATGACGGCATGGTTTCTCTGGATCCCATTGAATTTCATTCAGAAGAGGAACCTTATAAAGATCGTATTGATTCTTATCAAAAAAAAACAGGATTAACAGAGGCTGTTCAAACAGGTACAGGTCAACTAAACGGGATTCCCGTCGCAATTGGGGTTATGGATTTTCAGTTTATGGGGGGTAGTATGGGATCCGTAGTAGGCGAGAAAATCGCCCGTTTGATCGAGTATGCTACCAATAAACTTTTACCTCTTATTCTAGTGTGTGCTTCCGGAGGGGCACGCATGCAAGAAGGAAGTTTGAGCTTGATGCAAATGGCTAAAATATCTTCTGCTTTATATGATTATCAATCAAATAAAAAGTTATTCTATGTATCAATTCTTACATCTCCTACTACTGGTGGAGTAACAGCTAGTTTTGGTATGTTGGGGGATATCATTATTGCCGAACCTAATGCCTATATTGCATTTGCGGGTAAAAGAGTAATTGAACAAACATTGAATAAGACAGTACCTGAAGGTTCACAAGCGGCTGAATATTTATTCCATAAGGGCTTATTCGATCCAATCGTACCACGTAACCCTTTAAAAGGTGTTCTGAGTGAGCTATTTCAGCTACACGCCTTTTTTCCTTTCAATAAAAATTCAATCAAGTAGAGTCTTGAGTTCAACTTTTTTTTGTGGCGAACAACTAGTTAGTTAGTTTATCAGAATCAAAATAAAAAACCGAAAAAATGAATTTTTATTTGGTGACATAAGATTTAATTGTAGAAAGAATCATGCGGATAATTGTTGTTTTTTTACCGATATTGCTGATTAGTAATATCGGTAAAAAAACAACAAAGCGAATTCTTCCTTCGAATTAGGAGGCAAGGCAAATAAAACGAATTTCGTGTTCTGTTCGCCTCTTCTATATGTATATATTTCAAATATAGAAAATATAGAATCTTGTATCTTTCTATATCTCCCAAGAAGTCCCCTTTTTATAAGAATTCCTGCTCTTGGGTCGGATTCTAACGAATCTTTCGGGGATTTTTAAATTTTTAAGAGACTCTTTTTTTATTAAAAAAGAAATTAGAAGAAGAAGATAAGAACAATATAAGAATATGAATTATAATTATTATAAGATATCCTTATAACAATAACAGGTACAAATATTAAATCGAGGTACCCCATTCTATGACAATTCTCAACAACTTACCCTCCTTTTTTGTGCCTTTAGTGGGCCTAGTATTTCCGGCAATTGCAATGGCCTCTTTATTTCTTCATGTTCAAAAAAAAAAGATTTTTTAAATCTGATGTGGTCAAATCTCATCTAGTTTTTTTTTCAAGACTTAGCGAACAAGGATATCCATTTAGTAGAATATTGTATAAGAATAACAGGTGGCTTTCTCCGAACATAAATGAAAAAGATCTTATACATGCGTAAACATGATATATGGACAGACGAATTCTAGCAATTACAAAAAAAGGCTGGGATCCGAACTCATGTCTGAAATTAAAGTCAATCTATCCATATGTATGTAGCTATTGATAGGGAATCATATGAAGGGGATGCTTTTATTTTATTATATCTAACCAATTCGATTAATTACTACTAAAAGTTCACATCAGAATAGTACTAGGTGATGAGAGTTACTTCGGAAAAAAAGTAAAGTGAAACTTTTTTTGTTATTCCATAAAATGCAACTGGATCTACTATGTATGAGTTGGCGATCAGAATATATATGGATAGAATTTATAGCAGGATCTCGCAAAACAAGTAATTTCTGCTGGGCGTTTATCCTTTTTTTAGGTTCATTAGGATTCTTTTTGGTTGGAATTTCTAGTTATCTTGATAAGAATTTGATATCCTTCTTTCCGTCTCAACAAATCCCTTTTTTCCCACAAGGGATCGTAATGTCTTTCTATGGGATCGCGGGTCTCTTTATTAGTTCCTATTTGTGGTGCACAATTACATGGAATGTAGGTAGCGGTTATGATCGATTTGATAGAAAAGAAGGAATAGTGCGCATTTTTCGTTGGGGATTTCCTGGAAAAAATCGCCGCATCTTTTTACGATTCCTTATGAAAGATATTCAGTCCATCAGAATAGAAGTAAAAGAGGGTATTTATGCTCGTCGTGTCCTTTATATGGAAATAAGAGGCCTGGGAGACGTTCCCTTGACTCGTACTGATGAGAATTTGACTCCACGGGAAATTGAGCAAAAGGCTGCGGAATTGGCCTATTTCTTGCGTGTACCAATTGAAGTATTTTGAAAAAAGAAACTGCAAAATAAATGCTTTCTCAGCAAGAGGAAAACCCCTAAGAATCCTTTTTTTTCTATAAGCATAACTTACTTAATTAAAGTTTCTTCAGAACGCCTCGTGGGGCCAAAGCAAGGCAAACGTGTACGTGGCGGCCATAAGCCATAATATAAAACGAAACCTTTTTTGTTTTTGTCTGTCAATTTTTTTTTCGAAATATTTGATATTTTCTTTTTTAATAAACAGGAAGTTCTTTCATTTCGAAATCCGAAAAATATTCATTATTGGAATCTTTATTTGAATCTTTCGGGCATTCATCAAAGGGGAGTAATTACTTCGAATATTTAATCAATTAAGATATCTGGAAACAATCTATTTTTTTATTATTTCTTCATTTGAATTCGAATTCGAAGTGGATTCTTCTTCTATTTCTGTATTTTTTCTACACTAGATTAAAGGACTAACCTCTGAATCACAACTAAAAAATGGGGGCTCGATTAATAAATTAATAATTAATAGGTACGATACCTTATAATAGAACTTATGCTTGATAGAAATATTAGATCGCATAGAGTCAACGAATGAGGTGACAATTCACAGATGAAAAAATGACAAAAAAGAGCGCATCTATTCCCCTTCGATATCTTTCATTTATAGTATTTGTAGTCTTTTTGCCCCGGTGGATCACTCTCTCTTTTAATAAAAGTCTAGAATCTTTGGTTACTAATTGGTGGAATACTAGGCAATCCGAAACCTTTTTGAACGATATTCAAGAAAAGAGTATTCTAGAAAAATTCATAGAATTAGAGGAGCTATTTCTCTTGGATGAAATGGTAAAGGAATTCCCGGAAAGACATCTACAAAAGTTTCGTATGGGGCTCCACAAAGAAACAATCCAATTGATCAAGATACACGATGAGGATCATATCCATACAATTTTGCACTTCTCGACAAATCTAATCTGTTTCGTTATTCTAAGTGCTTATTCTATTCTGGGTAATGAAGAACTTGTTTTTCTTAATTCTTGGGTTCAAGAATTCCTATATAATTTAAGCGACACAATAAAAGCCTTTTCCATTCTTTTAGTAACTGATTTATGTATCGGATTCCATTCGCCCCACGGTTGGGAACTAATGATTGGCTATGTCTATAACGATTTTGGATTTTTTCATAATGATCAAATTATATCTGGTCTTGTTTCCACTTTTCCAGTCATTCTAGATACAATTTTCAAATATTGGATTTTCCTTTATTTAAATCGTGTATCTCCGTCACTTGTAGTGATTTATCATTCAATGAATGACTGAAAAACGAGTCAATTAGAATGTTTCTTACTTTGGACCTAAGCAAAGCATTCCAGGTCGTACTTACCTTACTCTTTCTACCCATTCAGAGGATTCCTCCTATATTCCAGATTCCAGTAAAATTATTTTAGTAAATAGCAAAATCGTGGATAGGGAACTATACTAGCGACCTACCCAATTTTATTGTAGAAATTTTCGGGATCAACGATTGGACCATGCAAATTAGAAATACTTTTTCTTCGATAAAGGAAGAGATTACTCGATTCATTTCCGTATCACTCATGATATATATAATAACTCGGGCCTCCATTTCAAATGCATATCCCATTTTTGCGCAGCAGGGTTTTGAAAATCCACGAGAAGCCACTGGTCGTATTGTATGCGCCAATTGCCATTTAGCTAATAAACCTGTGGATATTGAGGTTCCGCAAGCGGTACTTCCTGATACTGTGTTTGAAGCAGTTGTTAGAATTCCTTATGATATGCAACTGAAACAAGTTCTTGCTAATGGTAAAAAGGGGGGGTTGAATGTAGGGGCCGTTCTTATTTTACCGGAAGGGTTTGAATTAGCCCCCCCCAGTCGTATTTCTCCCGAGATGAAAGAAAAGATAGGCAATCTATCTTTTCAGAATTACGGCCCCACTAAAAAAAATATTCTTGTGATAGGGCCCGTTCCTGGTAAGAAATATAGTGAAATCGCTTTTCCTATTCTTTCCCCGGATCCCGCGACTAATAAAGATGTTCACTTCTTAAAATACCCAATATACGTAGGTGGTAACAGGGGAAGGGGCCAGATTTATCCCGACGGGACAAAAAGTAACAATACGGTTTATAATGCTACAGCAGCGGGTATAGTAAGCAAAATCATACGAAAAGAAAAAGGGGGGTACGAAATAACCATAACGGATGCATTGGATGGACGCCAAGCGGTTGATATTATCCCTCCAGGACCAGAACTTCGTGTTTCAGAGGGCGAATCTATCAAACTTGATCAACCATTAACAAGTAATCCTAATGTGGGTGGATTTGGTCAGGGAGATGCAGAAATAGTACTTCAAGATCCACTACGTGTCCAAGGCCTTTTGTTCTTTTTGGCATCTGTTGTTTTGGCACAAATCTTTTTAGTTCTTAAAAAGAAACAGTTTGAGAAGGTTCAATTGTCCGAAATGAATTTCTAGATCCGCAAATTTATCAACATCAGGTTTGTAAAAAGAACAAAATTTTTGTTCGCAATTCCAATTATGTTATGTATGAGCAAAAAAATTATGAAAAGTCTTTTGCTTGTTTCTATTCTTTTTCGACAAAATGTCGGGAATTTCTTGTACTGCACTCCTAAATCATAG